CTCCATATTCTAGGAGCCCGAACTATGTGATTGAATAAATCCTCCTCTATCTGTTGCGGATCGAGGGCTCCTTCCCCTTCTTCAAACCCCGATTCGTATTTTTCATATAAAAATCTCTGATCAACGATAGAACAAGATCCATTTTGCATCATATCTAACTGATTCCTTGGTTCGGACCGAAGAAGTAATGTCACTCGATTATTATCAAACTGACTGCAATCTTTTTCTGTCCGTGAAGATCCCACCAGAGCGCCTTCTACTTCTAATAGGCCATGAACTAGATCAGAATCATTCTCAACGAATCCATAAGAAGTGATCCCATTTTTTTCATCGGGTCCGGGTGAAGACCAAAGATCTTGAGCGACCGATCCGGCAGAACAACTCAAAAGATAAAGAAGTATCGTTAATTTCTTCATGCTCGTTCCAAGTTCGAAGTACCATTTGTACAAATAAGAATCCCCTTCCTTACATGATTTCTTCTTCATATAGATAGATATAGGATCTATGGGGCAATTACTTAGAAGTACATTTTGTGCAACAGCCTTTCCTATCTGATAGAAAAGTATCCCATGATCCTGAACCGATCTTACCTGGGATCGCAAATCCCAAGTTTGTCTATGAAGAGCTGATCTAATTGTATTAGTTTCTATAATTGATTTCTTCTGTGTAATACTAATTGATAGGGCCTCATTGATAAGTGCTACAAGATCTCGTGCATTGGAACCCGTGGTTATGGGCCCGAATCCGTTAGTATGGAACATCTTATTTTCCAAGTGAAATCCCCTAGTATATGAAAGAATGAAAAAGTGCTTTCGTTGTTGTGGAATAAGAAGCCTTCGTATCTTAATGCATGTATTTAATTTATTCGGAGCTATTAGAGCGGGATCCACTTTTTGGGGAATATGAGTCGAAGCAATAACAAGAATCTTTCTAGTGGAACATCTTTCACAATCCCTGGAGAGATGGTTCTCTAATAGACCGAGGGATAAGTAATTCGACTCATTCACATGCAGATCATGAATGTTTGGAATCCATATTATGCAAGGAGACATTGCTTTTGCTAATTCGAATTGAAGGGCGATATCAAATCGGTCTACTTTCGGCGTCATATACATAGTTAGAACATTCGTCATAGTTGGCAGCTCCGTATCAAGGTCATCATCAATATCGTCACTATCATCAATATGGATATCGTCACTATCATCAATAAGATAACCTTTAGACTTGTCATCCAGGAACTTGTTCGGAAATACGGTAATGAAAGGAACATAGGAGTTTGTAGTTAGGTATTTGACCAAACAGGATCGTCCAGTTCCTATAGAACCTATCACTAAAATACCCCTAGAAGGGGATAGGGCTAAGCGGAGCGAAAAGGGTTTTCCATGAGATGGGAAATGAAAACAATTAGCCCCACACGAGGTTTGTGAATAAGTGATTGTCTGATAATGAGCAAGGAATATCCGTCTTTCTGCTAAACAGGATCCATTGAACTCATAATTCATTAGATACTTTTGATGAATGTCAACTAAGTATCGTAAGTAAACGGATCCCGGTTGTTCAATCATTTGATAACCAGAGTCATTCTTTGATAAAGGATCACTATGAGTCAGACTCAATAGAATTTTCTCAATCCTTTTTTCTGTCGTTAAGGTGGAGAACTGAACCAAGAATTCTCTTTCTTCATCATCAATCGAATCGCTGTTCGCGACCCAGGATTCGATTTTATCATCAATCCAATCACCGTTCACGTTTTTTCTTTTTCTTATCAATGAATAGATCTCTTTACTTGTACGACTTAGATGTCTCGTATTTCTCGAAAAAGTGATTCGATTGATGGGATTTGGTATGATACTTATGAGATCGATGAGATTGATATTCAAATATTTCTTCTTAGAACGTATTGATTTGACCCCATAAGCGGGGCCACCACCCAATAGCATGTTGCCACCAGAAGCGGAACCCCGTATTTCTTCCAGAGAATCTCCTAATTGTTCCAGAGCAACTCGAAAGAGATTCTTTAACCAGAAAGAATTCAGTTCAGATGTAGGATACCTATCCAGAAGTTTTCGCAACTCAATCATGTATGATGGAATCATCAAAGATTTGATCTTTTCTAACTCTGTCTGTAACTCACTAGAGGCTCGGGAAACAAAGAGAAGATGTATACGAACGAGATATCCAGCAACAAGAAGAAGGAAAAGGATTGAATAGAGAAACTCCCGAGCATTTCTTGATCTCAGATGTGCCCATATCAATGGAACGGGTGACTCATTATTTCGATGAATCATTTCTTCGGACAGAAGATTCTGGAAACACTTATTCGAAATCTCACTTATCAGAGTCCATTGTGTAAGAATCTTCTTAGGAATTGGCCATAATATATCTGATCCATACATAATATCATGAAAAATGGATAAAAATTTTTGACTGCTACTTATACTTAGTATCGGCAATGGGTCCGAAAAAGTATCTAAAAGGGTGAAATTGAAATTTAGATATT